TGTTGTACGTAGAACAGATTGTGGCACCTCCCAAGGTATTTCGGTGAGTCCCCAAAATGGGATGATCCCGGAAAGAATTTTTATTCAAACATTAATTGGTCGTGTATTAGCGGGCGATATATATATGGGTCCACGATGTATTGCCACCCGAAATCAAGATATTGGGATTGGCCTTGTCAATCGATTCATAACCTTTCGAGTACAACCAATATTTATTAGAACCCCCTTTACTTGTAGGAGTACATCTTGGATCTGTCGATTATGTTATGGTCGGAGTCCGACTCATGGTGACTTGGTCGAGTTGGGGGAAGCTGTAGGGATTATTGCGGGTCAATCTATTGGAGAACCAGGTACTCAACTAACATTAAGAACTTTTCATACTGGTGGAGTATTCACAGGGGGTACTGCAGAACATGTACGAGCCCCTTCTAATGGAAAAATAAAATTCAATGAGGATTTGGTTCATCCCACACGTACACGTCATGGACACCCTGCTTTTTTATGTTCTATAGACTTTTATGTAACTATTGAGAGTGAAGATATTATACATAATGTGAATATTCCACCCAAAAGTTTTATTTTAGTTCAAAACAACCAATATGTAGAATCAGAACAAGTGATTGCCGAGATTCGTGCGGGAACATCGACTTTAAATTTTAAAGAGAGGGTTCGAAAACATATTTATTCTGATTCAGAGGGAGAAATGCACTGGAGTACCGATGTGTATCATGCACCTGAATTTACATATGGGAATGTTCATCTCTTACCAAAAACCAGTCATTTATGGATATTATCAGGAAGTTCGTGCAGATCTAATGTAGTCCCCTTTTCGCTCCACAAAGATCAAGATCAAATGAGCGTTCATTCTTTTGCCGAACGAAAATATATTTCTAACCTCTCAGTGACTAATGATCAAGTGAGACATAAACTCTTCAGTTCTCATCGTTCTGGTAAAAGGATTCCTTATTCCTCAGAACTAAATAGAATCCTATGTACTGATCATTCTAATCTCATATATCCGGACATTCTCCACGAAAATTATGATTTATTGTCAAAGAGACGAAAAAATAGATTCATCATTCCATTCCAATCGATTCAAGAACGAGAGAGAGAACAAATGCCCTATTCAGATTCGGGTATCTCGATTGAAATACCTCTAAATGGTATTTTCCATAAAAATAGTATTCTTGCTTATTTTGATGACCCCCGATACAGAAGAAACAGTTCGGGAATTACTAAATATGGCACTATAGAGGTGCATTCAATCGTTAAAAAAGAGGATTTTATTGAGTATCGAGGAGGCAACGAATTAAAGTCAAAATACCAAATGCAAGTAGATCGGTTTTTTTTCATTCCCGAGGAAGTTCATATTTTGCCTGGATCTTCTTCCATAATGGTACGAAACAATAGTATCATTGGAGTATCTACACGAATCACTTTAAATAAAAGAAGCCGAGTAGGCGGATTGGTCCGAATGGAGAGAAAAAAAGGGGGAATTGAACTTAAAATCTTTTCGGGAAATATCCATTTTCCTGGAGAGACAGATAGGATAGCCCGGCACAGTGGCATCTTGATACCACCAGGAACGGTAAAAAAAAATTACAAGGAATCAAAAAAAAAGAAAAATTGGCTCTATGTTCAACGGATCACACCTACCAAGAAAAAGTATTTTGTTTTGGTTCGACCTGTAGTCACATATGAAATAGCGGACGGTATAAATTTAGCAACACTTTTCCCCGGGGATCTTTTGCAGGAAAGGGATAATCTGAAACTTCGAGTTGTCAATTATATCCTTTATGGAAACGGAAAACCAATTAGGGGAATTTCTGATACAAGTATTCAATTAGTTCGGACTTGTGTAGTATTGAATTGGGACCAAGACAAAAAAAGTTCTTCTATCGGAGAGGCCCACCCTTCCTTTGTTGAAGTAAGGATAAGTAGTCTGATTCGAGATTTCCTAAGAATCGACGTAGTGAAATCTCCTATTACTGGAAAAAACACAGGTACGTCAAGTTCAGGATTGATCTATGATAATGGATCAGATCACACCAATATCAATCCATTTTATTCTAAGGTAGGTATGCAACAACCCTTTAGCCAAAACCAAGGAACTATTCGTATGTTATTTGATAGAAATAAGGAATTCCAATCTTTACTAATTTTGTCATCATCCAATTGTTCTCAAATGGGTCCACTCAACGATGTAAAATATCACACTGTTATAAAAAAAGCAAGTAAAAGAGACTCGCAAATTCCAATTCGGAATTCGTTGGGTACTTTAGGAACAGCCTTTCAAATTACTAATTTGTATTCATTTTACGATTTAATAACTCGTAATCCGATCTTGCTAAATAACTTTTTGCAACTTGACAATTTAAAACATATTTATCAAGTACTTAACTATTATTTAATGGATGAAAATGGGAGGATTTATACTCCCGATCCATGCAGTAATATCCTTTTGAATCCTTTCAATTTGAATTGGTACGTTCCCCATCCT